GTTGGATTGCTCGTGTGTCCACGGGACAAATTCTATTTGAAATGGATGGTGTGAGTTTGTCAAATGCTCGACAAGCCGCTACATTAGCGGCGCATAAACCATGTTCGTCAACCAAGTTTGTTCAGTGGTCGTAACGTAATTGGTTAGTGGGGGGGCCGGGATTCAAAAGAATTGGGCGAAGTGTTTGTTCCTGAACGACGGAAGTGGAAAGACACTCGACCGTAAGGGAGAGAAAGCTAAGGGCAACTCGACGCAAGGAGAGGAAATTTACTTCTTAAGGTCGCTTTCCTGACCCGGGCTTTTCTTCGTGCAGATAGAATTACATCTATCTTTGTAGTGGCAGCATGCCTTTTTTTAGATAAAGAGCTTTGTAAGCGCTCTAAGTTCTCACTCTCCGTATTTTAGGAAAGAATTAGGAGTTCAAAGAAGCTATTCTCCGATCTACGCTTTGAACTCAACAATCATTTCATAATGGATAGGGCACAGCTCACGTCTCCCGGAAATCCATTTTGTAAAAGATTGACGAAAAAGCCCATAGCGCGAATGCAGAGTAGAAGGGGCGAATCCCTAATTTGAATAGAAAGAAAGGGCCTCTCTCAAATAGGCTTTTCCAAAGGTCTTTCTCAACCAATTCGGAATGAACGCCTGAAAAAGCCTTTCTTATAGTTGCTACGGTAGTCAGACAAAGGAAAAATAATGCTCTCTAACTAAGCAGTAGCCACCTGATCCTTCTGAGCTCGGGAGTTCGGTAAAACCCCTGGGGTTTAGAATGAAACCACTTACCCTTCTGGAGACATGATTGAAAGGTAGGGAACCAACCCACGGGTACCACTCCTAAGGCCATTCAACCATATTTTACGGTTTAATAAAAGTCGATACCCCATGCTATGTCCCACTTTCTACTAACAGTGACTACCATGCTTTTTCGATAGAGAATAAATGCGACATAAAGCATCCTTTCGAAAAAAAGATAGAAAAAAGTGATAAAAAGAAGCTTATTTAGAAAAAATATCGAAAGAGGAAGGATATTTATTGCTTACCTCGTTAGAGGGAAGGAAGGAAGGAGAATGCAAACTCGAGAGAGGAAGGGTAGAAAACTAGGCTGGCTCTTTAGAGTCTGGGAGTTTATTGCTTACTCGATAGAGTAAGGAAAGAGGCGACCAACGGGAACGAGTGGAAGACTTTACGCGAGAGGGGGAGAGCAGCGAGGTCTTGCTAGAGCATGAAGAGTTACGTATATGCTTAGAGAGAAAGAGCCGAAGAGAGGCGTAATTTGAGTTTGACTTTCATCTGAACTGGGAATCCTATATTGCGAAAGAGTGGCCTAAAAGCTTTGCTTTGAGGGAAAAGAACTTCTCTTTATATATCTTAGCGGTACTTCCTGATCCTGATTCTGATCCTAATACTGTATTAGAATGCGAGCCAGGAATGGAATACTACACGAGTTAAAGAGCAAAAAAGGTTCTTCAATCGGGGGCTCCGAAACCTTCAAAATATGATATGTCTGATATAGATATTTATTCTCCAAGGTCTTACCCCTCAACATATGTATAAAAGACAAACGCTACGCCTTTACTAAACCATGGGGAAGAAGCGGAACTAACCTAAACGCCCTCCTCTCAGGAAAGTAAGCTAAGAATCTATAGATATAGATATAGTTGAATCATCCCCCTTTAGCAGTCCAGCGAGTGTAGTTGAAGAAGGAGTAGAGAAGTAGTACCCGACTGCAATTGCCTGTGAAGTCTGGGATGTAGAGTTTACGGAACGGAGCAAGAAGAGTTACGGGAACGAAGTACGAGACCCGGGTCTAAGCATAAGCAAGGAAGAGTGTGTTCGGGTGCTAAAAGCTTCATCATTTTCTAGAGCCAGGAGTCAAGATAGTAAGTACGTCAAGCTGAAAGTCTTTTAACTATAGCAGCCTCTTCGGATCTCCTACTGACTGATTTTGCTCAACAAGTAAATAATTTACAATTGCCTACTGAAACCGCTTAGACTGAGAAAGTGGATTCGAGTCCTTCCAAGTAGCTCGTCACAGGGGGTGGAAGAGCGCCTCCTTTTGAAGTTTACTTTACGTTACGAGACTGTTTAAGATTTTTTGATATTCCTCTCTGTCGGTCTCTCCGTCTCTTATGAGTGAATCTCCTTTTCTCTTTCCGGTTGGGCTTGGGTCTTATACCTGAAACGAAAGTTCGAGTGTAGTAGTAGAAGCGAGACAAATGCCAAGAGCGGATCGATTGGAGACGAGTTTCCCTTTACCAGCGCGTGGTCCTAATTAGTCTTTTTTGTCAAGAAGACAAAGTTGACCGGCACAGAAAAAGTGCACGTAGCGAGATAAGACGCCATTGAGCTAGGAGAGAGATGTTCTATTACACCGGTTCCGTTTGAAAAGTCAGTCGTAAGAAAGCATTCCAGGGGACCAGACCAAAGGGACGTCAAATGCTTTCACATCGTTGCATCTAAGCAAGAAGCCTGAAGGATAAGGAAAAAGGCTTCCTATGAAAGGAAACGAGGGCAGAAAGAGGAGGTTGACTAACCTAGTAGCGCAGTCCATAGAAGAATGGCCTGAGTTTGGTTGGGCACTCTGGGGTGAATTACCGGTGCGAGAAGGGGAATGAAGCCCCGTTGACAACCAGGGGAAAATGAAACTGTATCGATTTCAATGTCAGTCTATAGGCTAAAATGGACTTGCAGCCCGGAAATAGATAGTATAGAATTAGCTCTGTGATATCCCAACGGGAAGTTCAAGGTCTAAAGCTCGGGCCCTGTGATGCTTAGGGTTGGGCCCATCATATCATACTCTTTGAACATATATATGTTTTCCACGCTTGTTGAGCGGTCAAACTACTTGTAACTGCGGATGGGCACAGGTTTAATTAAACTAGCTTTATAAAGCCCCAACCAACCGAGGCCCCAATCGTAACCCGACTGGTTAAAACCCTAGAAATCGAGATCTAGGGAGAAGAGAAATAGAAATAGTAACAATGGAGGTAATGAGGGAAGGGGAGGTGGGGAAGGAAGCGAATGGAGTCTTCCTTCTATATCTAGACTAAGTAATTTTCACAACGGAGTCTTACTGAACCGCCGGGATTGATATGAGACTACGGTTCAAAGTTTCCGAACGAACTAGCTAGATCTGGATCTGCTGAACCTGAGGCATAAGGAAAGAAGCAAGCTTGGGTGCTTTATTTCTTTTTGCTTGTGGCATGATATGTAGTACAGTCGGCTGAACACAAAGCCAATCGAAGTGAAACTCCCCTTTCCTTCGAAAGGTAGGAGCGAAAATCCGGCTCGGTTGGGGTAGACCCAGGGGAAGAGCTGTGCACAAAGGTTTGAACCATGGGCAGGGACGGCGAACAACAACAGGAGAGCACTCGGTGTAGGTCTTTCCTTGATCCTAAGAAAGGCTCAGTGGCTCAATTAGACTTGGGAGCAGGGCTGTACGCAAAGGCACAGGGCTATATTTGGGCTATTGAACAGGCTCGCGCTTCGTGGCTCTCAGCTCGTTCGATTAGGCTCGGGGAAGGAAGGCTCAAGTCTTAGGTGCTTGATCTTGCAGGCGTAGTTGGTCTGTCTTTCTTTCCTTGGTCAGTCTCTCTTCTTCGTTCCATCCCTCGTTTAGTACTAAAAAAAGGAGCGTGCTTGGTTGCCCTAAGTGGGGAATCCTCCCTTGACACTCATAGGTCGACTTTCGGCTCGATTGACGTATTATTTTACTGGGGATAAGACTACGTGGTTAAAGAATACCACCTTTATGGATGCGAGATTGCTGTTAGAATAGAAGCATCGGCCCGGGCCAATATGCTGATTGCTGGGAGTATAGTGTGCATATTCATTTTCTAAGGAATTTCTTTATTCCGCGCCAGCTCGTTGCGATCCTGCCGCGATGTCAGCAGTCACCGGTGATTCCGCGAAAGACAAGATAGGCCAGCCGGGAAGGCCTCGATTCATGCTTCCTTCTTGCTTGCTCATAACCCCTTCCCTCTAGTCCTTGCTACTGTTCTCTAAGTCAGATTCGAAGCTCTTTGATATCATTTCTAGGTTGGCTTTCTATTTTTTTATTAAGTTCTATATAAGATAAGTATTTGAGAATGAAACTTCCTTTTCCAGTTCTATACTATTTGCTACTATTGGAATTTCCCATTGCTGTGTAGTAGTACGCTCTGGCTAGTGTCAAAATGTCTGATTGTGAATGAGCCAGTAATTTATTTACTATGATTCTCCTACTTCATATGTGGGCTTCTCGGGCTAAGCTAATCATTGGATACTCACAACTTTCGATCTAAGCCACTTTTCGTTAGCGGGAAATCGACACGCATTGATATAGGATTTGAGCTTGCGTATCCCGAGACGATGCCCATCTGTATCATCCTTTGTTTGACCAACTGTGTAATCTCAACATAGGTGTCACCTGCCATTGCTGGATCAGCGATTTCGGCTTTCCTTGTGGTTCAATATGTATGAATTTATCTGTTGACCCCACAAAAAGAAAGCTTTTCGTGCCCTCAGGAAGTTCTTTCTTTCTCTCGATACGCAGAGGGGAGAGCATGCCCAGTCTCAGGCAGTATATCAGTCGTTAACGATGTTTCCAGGACAGATCATAATTCCAACCTCTTTTGAAGGAGCTCAAAAAAGAAAAAAGACTGTACTTCAGAGCGTGAGCACCAACTCAAATGTGTTTAAATAAGGCACCCTCGTAGGAGACACAACACCTTTGCTTTGACTTTGTTTTCCCTCTGTCTCTGGTAAACTAAGCCTGATCCTACTTTTCGGGTGCAGCAGGTCTAGGTTTTTTTTTGTCTGAGGGAAGCCCAGATCTAGCTAAGATTTGAGATCCAATTCTATCTTACTCAAGCTTTCACGTTAGCCATTTATAGAATCATTCCTTATCCTCTTCGCATCGAAGAAATTCAATCTAATGTTAACAGTTACGCTGTCGCTGACTGATTAAGGTGGCTCTCCGCTTTTAGCTGATACGAGACCTCTCTAAGATAAGACAAGAAAGACCGTATTTTTCAATGCAGTTGGTGTGGTAATAAGAGAGATCCTTCCTCCAAAAGCATACTACTTTTAACAACTGTCATGGCTCTGTAACTACCAAGGTTTTATTCCAACCAATGCCGCATATCTCTTTAACTGCAGCTGCGGGAAGTTACCACTTTCCTTTGATCTCCCACTTGAAGTAAGGTTTTCCTAGCTCAGTAAGCAAGTGCTAGGAACCTTTGAAACTAGTGAAAATCGATCCCTTCCTCTATCGAGAGAGTCGAGTAAACTCCCCAGACTCTAACGAGTCAGCAAATAAATTTCCTTTGAAAGATGTCCAATTCCGCCTGGCTGAGCATAGTCAGATCGTAGGAATAGAAGGATTTGCTGCTAAGAGCGGATTCTATACCATTAAATAGCACCATCCGGATTGGGATTCATTCTCCCTCATAGCTACTTCTTTTTCTTTCACAACAATCCTAGCAACCTATTTGGTTTGGGAAAGCCTAAACCTTACTCCACTCGGCACTCACTCTCTTAAGAGTCGGGTAAGACTATCAGGAATACAAGAAAGAGATATTCATTAAAGCAGTAAGAGTCAAAGCGACAGGGGTAAGAAAGCCGGGAAAGAAAGGTTCTGGGTTACAGACAGGACAGTCGAACCTGAAAGGCCAGACATTGATTGACCTACTAACCGGGGAGACTTGGTTCCATCACACATCACAGACCAGACAGACAAGCATTGGTCAAAGCCCAGAAAGCCACCAACCATCGAAGTCTCCGTCGCCTGATGGGGAAGTCGCATTAATTGCCTTCAATTCGCCTCTAAAGGTGCTTGCTTAGAAGGAGATGGTAGCACCCTAAACTAAACGGACTTCCCCTCTTGGGAAGGAAAGTCAACAGTCCCAGAGCCTATTCTTTCAAAGAGCTACTTTGCGCTAAGTGACTGACTAGCTACCGGACTAGCAAGTAAGTAAACCCAACCCCTGGCTTGGCTCAACCTTCTAATCCTTCTTTCACTGACTACTAGGGAAGGGAAACTAAGCTGTAGCTGTAGTTGGCAGTTCGAGTTCTGGACGGATGGGACCTGCAGCTCACAAGTAATAAGAAGTCAGTGTGCTCCGAGTTCGAGCCCTGAGTTCTTGTTCCTGTGACAGGACAGATGGGAACTGCAGTTCGTCAGTGTGCTCTTACTTCTGACTTCTAGTTCTTAGCAGCACAAGCGGGAGCCAGGCCGCTGGTGGAACTGCCAGGGAATGGCTTTCTACTAACTAATAAGAATCTCCTTATAGAACCACACTAAACAAACTATCTATAACCTCAGGGGCTATAATAGGAGTAGCTAGTTTGCTTGTTCTGAAGAAAGAGCAACTAGTCTGACAGTTGCCAGCTCTTCTTTCCGATCTTGATTGCTTTCCGGTCCATTGTTCGATTATATAGCTGATGTAGCTTAACTCCATCTCTCGTATCGGCTAATCAATGAGTGGGGACATGAGAAGTAGGGTTAGCTGCCCTCAGAACACTTTCTAGCCTCCTAAAGGAAGTAAAAAAAGATAAGATAACGCTATGCGAACACAAGCTAACTTAAGGTATGCAGTTAGTTCTCAAGCTCTCCCTTGTTTGGTTGGGAAAGGCCGGTTTTCAATTCGCTTCTCTCTCTCTCCGGCGAGGTTTGAACTTCGCGTGGTGGGAAGGCCTTCACGATTCGCATCTTCCCGTCCAGCAAAGAAAGTGAAGGAGAGCGGACAGCGAGTTGGAGGACGCTGCAGAACCGCGTGATTGATCCATCTGCGCTATTCCCTAATTTCAGAAAGTTGGAAAGCCTTCAGAGCCTCAGCCCCTACCAAACAAACTATTTAATAAATAGAAAGCTGACTAGCAATCGCTCGTTTTTCTTATTAGCATGGGATTGGATGTTAATAATGAAAGACAGAACATCTATTAGACCCGGGGAATTCCTATCAGGATAACAATATTCTATGCAATTGAAACAAGTTCTTGCTAATGGTAAAAAGGGGGCTTTGAATGTAGGGGTAGGGGCTCTTCTTATTTTACCTGAGGGTTTTGAATTAGCCCCTCCTGATCGTATTTCTCCCGAGATGAAAGAAAAGATAGGCAATCTGTCTTTTCAGAGCTATCGCCCCAATAAAGATTCTTGTGATAGGCCCTGTTCCTGGTCAGAAATATAGTGAAATCACCTTTCCTATTCTTTCCCCGGACCGATGACTCGCTTGTTCAGTACTGCTAACTATTATAGGAGGATGCCGTCCCCTCGGGACTACCAGTAGCTTCGGTTGTTGAATCTCGTGCAAGTTAGGTTGTGGTTGTATTGGCTGCAAGCGGAACGTAGGCGCTTTAGGTGTGTGTTGACCATGCACTCTCGCGTCGTCTAATGTCGTATGTATGATAGAGGTGGTGTGGTGATTTACTTCAATGCTAATGATTATCCCCAAGGTTCAACGAATGAATGAAGCTATGATCGTACCCGGATAGAGATGATGGTCTTCCTCTGATGTCTCC